GGAAGATCAAAGAAAGAATCTCTTCTTCCTCTGTAAAGAATTCTTCCCATAATTCTGAACCTAATCTTTTCAAAAAAGCACGTACAGTACTTTTGTGTTTACGAGCCAAAGTTTTAATACAAGAAAGCCGAAGTATATATTTTACTCGATACAAATTCTTTTTTTTTGAGGATCCATTGTAATAATGAGAAAAATTTCTGCATATCCGCACAAATCGGTCAATAATATCAAAATCAGATGAATCGGCCCAGACCGGTTTACTTATAGGATGACCTAATGCGTTACAAAATTTCGCTTTAGCCAATAATCTAATTATAGGAATAATTGGAACCATTGTATTAAGCTTTTTCCTAACATTTTCTATTAGAAATGAATTTTCCAGCATTCGACTTCGTACCACCGAAGGATTTAGCCGCACACTTGAAAAATAACCCAAAAACAAAAAGTAGAATGAATGCTCAGATAATTGGTTTATATGGATTCTTCCTGGTTGAGACCAAACATAAAAATTACATTGCCATAAATTGATAAGATAGTATTTCCATTTATTCATCAAAAGAGGCGTATTCGTTGAAGCCAGAATAGATTTTCCTTGATATCTAACATAATGAATGAAAGGATCCTTGAATAACCATAGGGTCGACAGAAAATCTTTAGCAAAGACTTCTACAAGATGTTCTGTTTTTCCGTAGAAATAGATTCGCTCAAAAAGGACTCCAGAGGATGTTAATCGTAAATGAGAAGATTTGTTACGGAGAAAAAGGAAGATAGATTCATATTCGAAGACATGCAAATTATATAGGAACAAGAAGAATCTTGGATGACTTTTTCCAAAAGTAGAAATCGATTTTTTTAGAGTAATAAGACTATTCGAATTACAATATTGGTGAAGAAAGATCCTTAATAAATGAAAAGACGAGACATCTTTCAACCAATAGCGAAGGGTTTGAAGCAGAATTTCCAAATGGATAGGGTAGGGTATTTGTACATCTGACACATAATTCAAATATGGAAATTGATCCTCAAAAAAAGGAAATATTGAATGAATTGATCGTAAATTATAAGACTTTACGATTTCTGCCTCCTTTAAGGAAGAGATTAATTGTAAGGAAAATGGAATTTCCAAAATGATGGCAAACCCCTCTGATATTATTTGAGAATACAAATTTTTGTTGTACCCCAAAAATAGATTTTTGAATTTCTTTTTGTTTTTGAATTTCTTTTTGGTAGAATCATTAGCAGAAATAAGAAAATAATTCTGTTGATACATTCGAGTAATTAAACGTTTTACAATTAGGAAACTAGATTTATTGTCATAATCTACATTTTCCACCAAAATGGAGCTATTTAAACCATGATCATAAGCAAGTGTATAAATATATTCCCGAAAGATAAGTGGGTATAGGAAGTCATTTTTCCGAGATCTATATATTTCTAAATATACTTGAAATTCCTCCATTTTTGAAATTATCTTTGAACTAGGGATAGGGGATTTATTGGGTTATCAAATCATACATAGTGCGATACCGTCCAAACAAGATATTCTATTAAACTAGAATAGATACCTCGAAAACAAGTAAAGTAAGACTCATCAACGGACTCTATCTCCTCACTTTTTCCATCTAATTATTTTATGTTCATTTTCATTCTAGGATAACAAGATAGTTAGAAATCCTTTATTTTCTCAACCCAATCGCTCTTTTGATTTTGGAAAAAAATATCTTTATCAATATACTCTTTCTTCTACACATTTATCGCCACCCCATAATCATAATATAGAATAGCTAATAGTTAGGACTCATAAAAAAAATCAAATATCCATTCATGGAAAAAGCTTTTCCCGCATCAAGCACTAATATATTTTTAACATTTAATTAGATCGGGTAATTATTCAAAAAAAAATCAAAGCTCGTTGCTTTCTTTTTCTTTCCCTATAATTGGAGCCGCCAAGCTCTATCCATTTATTAATTCAACCCAATTTTGAATTTCTTTTGTTCCGAGCCAACAATTCAAACAAGAGTTTGGGCCGGATCCAATAAGAATGAAATATTCTTAGAATTCTCCATTGATACGACATGCTGCTTTTTCCATTCATTCCTTTCTGGATCAGTCGTAGTCTTACAAACTCTACCGATGGTATGGATGAATCTATTACTTCATAGAAATGTGTAAAAAACCGAGTCGCACTTAAAAGCCGAGTACTCTACCATTGAGTTAGCAACCCTAAGAAAATAAGATGTATAGATACAATCGTAATCAAAATGAATAAAAAAAAGATTGAATTGGAGAAAATCAAAAAAAAAATAGCAACAAAAATGGAATAAAATAAGTAAAAATGAACAGATCAGATCAAAATACAAGAAATTTTCTCAGAAAAAAAAAAACAAAAATTTATGGAAGAGAAACAAATATATCCATTTATTTCCGATCGGATTATATTTGTTTGATACACTGTTGTCAATATTATAATATTAAGAAAAGACTACAATGGAGAAAACAAAAAAACAAAAAAATGAAATAACAATTTAATAAATACTACAATTTCATTAAATATTAATAATTCAAAATTAAAATTAATAAAAAAATTCGAATAGAATATTGAAATAAGTTTAAAAAAGTAATAAAAAGAAAAAAATAAGATAATGAAAAAAAAGAAATAAAAAACCAAACAATTATGTTGTATTGGCACTACATAAATAATCGACATAGATACAAAAAAATAGATAAAAACTAAAGAATAAAGAAGAAAGAGTGTATGCGAAAATTAATAAGTAAAAAGTCGAAATCGCTTTTATTCAATCAATATAATATAAAATATAAATAGTAATAAGTAAGCTTAACCTATTTTCATTTTTTCAAAGAATTCCCAACTCATTGAGGGTAATGTATTTATAGATCGCAATTCTTTCATTTATTACTTCATTTATTCATTTGATCTTCTTTCTTTCTATTTATATCAATAAATATAGAAAAATCGATTTTTGTGGTTCTAGAAAATATTCTACGATAGCAATAATCAAAATGAACTATGAACAGAACAAAAGAGCGGAGGGGGGATAAGAGAGAAAAGGATTATATAAATTTATAGAGAAGTTATCCACACCCTCTTTTTTTTTCTATTTCATTTCATTTTTCATTAATGATTAATTGAATTTCGTTTGTTGATTAGGGGAAAGTTCCATAAAAACATTCGCTTTTTTTGAAATATCCTGAACAGTTCCTGTAGGTTGAGCGCCTTTTTCAAGAAAAGATATAATAAGAGGAACATTTAAATAGGTTTGATTCTTTATCGGATCATAAAAACCCACTTTCCGAAGATCTCTTCCCTCTCTTCGGGATCGAACATCAATTGCAACGATTCGATAAACGGCTCATTGGGATAGATGTAACTGAATAATACACCCCCCCTAGAAACGTATAAGAAGTTTTTTCCTCGTACGGCTCGAGAAAATTCGAAATTATGTCTAGATATAGAATTATAGGTGTTAAAAAAATCCATAAAAAAATAAAATCAATTAGACTTAAATACTTTTTTCTTATTCTTTTCCGAAAAAATCACTCGTATTCATAATCTCATAACTCAAGTTGGTTGGATAAATCTCAAATAACTTAAAGGAAAACAAAACCTTTAGGTATTTCATTTATTGAGCGGTCTCTACTCCCTTTTTGTCTGTCTTCTTTAGAATCTATTTTTATTCTTCATTCTGATATAGTTGTTGAGACAATTGAAAATGGTATTTACTTGTTCCAGGATACTTTAGCTTTTCCTTGAATCATTGGGTTTAAACATTACTTCGGGGATCATTAATAGTTTCAAAAATGGCAGCAACATACCATTTTTTTTTCTATTTTGAAATTTGCAAAAATTGGATCCTTTCGAATAGAAAATATACTTACGAAGTTGTTCTAACTTATTCATTTTCACTAACCCTAGATACTTGCTCCTGATAAATGAATCAACTCGAGTTCCATCATATACTATTTACATTATCAACTCCCCCCAAAAAATGAGTTCGAGTGGAACAGAACAAACGATGTCGAGTCAAGAGCACCCTCATTTCTATTCTATATAATAAAAAAATGGTGGATGTAAGAATCCACAGCTAATTTAATCATGTCTTTCAAGTCACACGTTGCTTTCTACCCAATCGTTTCAAACGAAGTTTTACCATAACATTCCTCTAGTTTGGAAAAAATATGTAATTGATTCAATTAGGAAATTATGAATAGTCATTGATTCAGTCAATACAAAGTAATCTATACTTTATACTTTTTTTTCTTCTCGTCTATATGATATGAATGGCTAATTTCTAAAGAAGTTTCGGCAAAAATTCAAATTAACTCGATATTTTATTTTGATAATCAAAATAATAAATAAAAATAGTCAATTTGATTATTTTTATTATTAAAATGATTTTCATATTTAGTAATATTTAATTAGATTTTTATTAATAAGAAAATTCTATTTAATTATGAAATTCTATTCTCTATTTTCTCTCTATTTTCAAATAGAAATATATATATAAATGAATAGAATTTCGATTTTGAATTTAATATATAGATATTAAAAATATAGATATAAAAAACAAAAAAAGTAATAGTAATACGAAAAAAGAAATCAGTTTTTTTTTTGAATCTATATCTTCAAGTGACTCAATTTAGGGACGAATCATTAAAAAATAAGAAAAAAAAAAGAAGAATAACATTCTACTAAATACAATATTATATACTCTTAACTTAAACAGAAGGTTTTTCAAACTTTTCAAAACTAGGAATCTTGATTTTGATATAAAATTTTGATTCTGATATGATTCATGTATGGATATGTTCTGGGACGGAAGGATTCGAACCTTCGAATAACGGGACCAAAACCCGTTGCCTTACCGCTTGGCCACGCCCCATTTCTATTTCTATTTCTATTTCTATTCGACACTAATAAACACTAATATTGGTAGTAGTTGTTCGTCAATTCCAGTCCAAATATCTAAATATCTATAGAATAGATTGTTGCTAGGATATGGTAGATATAGAATGAAACCGAAATTATTGATCATTACATAGAATTCAATTAAGATATTCTATGAAAGTCTGATTTCTTCTATTCTCTTTTCTATTCTCTTTTGATTTCAGAATGGAAAGATTTTGAATTGGGTAAGTTCAAATTAAAGAAGGATTTTTGGAATATCCCTTTTTTTCTTTTTTTATTCATCATTTTTATTCATTTTTTTTATATTATTTAAATTTAATCAGAAATGAAATAAAAAATAAATAACAACAAAAAAAATGAATATTAAGAAATTTGAATTTCACTCACAAAAAGCAAAAACACAATTATTTTAAAGAAAAAAATGTTTGCTATGCTTAATATCTTTAGTTTGGTCTGTATTTCTATTCATTCTGCCCTTTATTCAAGTAGTTTTTTCTTCGCGAAATTACCTGAAGCCTATGCTTTTTTGAATCCAATTGTAGATTTTATGCCAGTAATACCTTTACTTTTTTTTCTCTTAGCTTTTGTTTGGCAAGCCGCTGTAAGTTTTCGATGAGATCTTTCTGAATCCTGTCCTAGAAAAATTCAGAATTGATTCGAAAAAAAAATTCTAACATTCTAACAATTGATACGATCAGATAAGTCTTACAGTATGAATCCTCGATTCAAATATTGAATTTTTTTTTTTATAGCCAAGAAAAATCTGGACCATCTCATTTCCTCATTCTTACCTTTTTCCATTGACATTTAAAAACCCTATTAGATTTGAGTTACTCATCAATATATAATTGTGGGTATGAAATCCAATTTTTGGTAATAAAACATTGTACTTTATTACAATTACAAATCAATTTCTGAAAATTCCTTTCGATTTCTCGAAACCACTTCATTTCTTAGTGTCAAAAGAAACATAACGTGTAATTATAGGAAAATCTATTCTCTTTCTTTTTTTTTAATGATCTTATCTTGGAGATTGTATAATGCTTACTCTAAAACTATTTGTTTACACGGTAGTGATCTTTTTTGTTTCTCTTTTCATCTTCGGATTTCTATCTAACGATCCGGGACGTAATCCGGGACGTGAAGAATAATTAATAAAAAAAGAAAATCTTTTGTTTTCCTTGCTTGGTTTTTCAATATTCTTAGTAGGATTTTTTTATTTTCCATTTTTATAAAAAAATCAAACAAAGAAAAGAAAGGGACTTTATAAAATCAAAAGAGAAATAAAATACCAAATCATCAACAAGGGAAACGGAAAGAGAGGGATTCGAACCCTCGGTACGAAAAATTCGTACAACGGATTAGCAATCCGACGCTTTAGTCCACTCAGCCATCTCTCCCCAAGTGAAAAATAGAATTACTATGTTACAATACACAAACAAAAAAAGTAGGGCTTTACTTTTAAAAAGCCCTTTTCTTAATTCTTAATAGTAATTCTAAATAGAATTTCATTAGAAAAATAGATTCAATCTAATATCTAATTTTATTAGAGAATATATAGAAATATATATCTAATTTATAATATATAATTTAAATTTATATTATTTTAATTATATTTAATAATATTATATTAAATAATAAAATGAAATGGTAAGAAAAAGAATAGAACTACGAATTCTTGGACAATGCATTTTTATGTTGTGTTGTGACTTAAGTAGTTTTGCTGAGATATATCTGTCACAACACCTTCGGCAAAACAAAAAAAATGAGTCTTCTTTTCCTTTTCTTAATTTTTCATTAGGTCCCTTTACGAAACAAAACACGTCAACACTATAATTTTCATGATTCTTTTATGATCTTAGTTCTTGTTTCTCGATTCGGACCGATTCTCCTGTTCGACAAAAGGTCCATTTATATACAATAATTGCATTGTAGCGGGTATAGTTTAGTGGTAAAAGTGCGATTCGTTCTATGGACCCCTTAATAGTTAAGGGGTCTTTCGTTAGATTCATATTCCGATCAAAAACTTTATTTCTTAAAAGGATTTAATCCTTTCCCCCTCAACGAACGATTGGAGGAAAAATATACATTATCGTAATTTGTCTGCAAGTAATTTGTATCCAAAAAGAATCAATTTTTAATTGATAAAAAAAGGAAATTTATTATTATTAAATTACGACACATAAGTTTTTTGAATTGGATCAATATTCCCAATTTTTTGAAGTATGATTAAAGGATCCATGGCTAAAGATATACAATTTATTTCTAATCGTAACTAAATCTTCAAATTTTTTATTTGTATAGGAAAGATGGAAGCAAAATAGCTATTAAATGATTACTTTAGTTTACTAGAGACATCTACATATTTCTTTTAGCTCGATAGAAAGAAAATGCTTTTCCTAAGGATTATTTCAAATAGAAATAGGGAACGAAGTAACTAGAAAAAAAAAAGATTATTAGAATCTATAGGGATCATCTAAAAAGCGGGGTGTTTTGAATGCATAGAAAGGCTGACATAGATGTTATGGGTCAAATTTTTTTTTGTAATTTTGTTCACGCCTTCCATTTGTTAA